CCGACGGAACCTTCTCTTCTACTAGAGATTGGCCATTGATACACGATCCAAGCCGTTCATTACTTTCTATTCATTATTATCTTTCTTTTCTTACCATTAATAAATCAAACGACCACAATATAGTTAAAAGAATCTGCTCCTAGGACTCATTAAATCCTCTAAGTGATTGTTCTGATGTATCATGTAAAGTCTTTGAAATGCAAGAGGAAAATAATTCTCTGTGGTGTAAGAAAATCTCTCCCATTCCCCTCCCGAATAAGTTCTTTGTGTTTGTTTCCAAAAGAATGTTGTTAGGCTGCCTTGAAGAGTACACTAATCCTTTGAATCCGGTACCGACGGGGATCATACCCCCCAGAACAACGTTCTCTTTCAGGCCTTTCAACCAATCGATACGACCCCGGAGAGCTGCTTTTGCTAAAACTCGAGCGGTTTCTTGAAAACTTGCTTCAGATATAAAACTTTGAGTATTCAGAGATGCTCTCGTTATTCCCAATAAGATAGCTCGATAACAGATCCCTTCTTCCAAAGCGCGCACCGTTCGTTCCGCTCGTAACAATCCAATCCGTTCACCGGGTAAAAAAAAATTAGACATTCCATCTTCTGAAACCAACACTTTTGATGTTATTTGACGTACAATAATTTCTATATGCCTATTATGAATCTGCACCCCCTGAGATCGATAAACTTTTTGGATCTTATTAACCAAAGAGATACGACTTTGCACTATAGTTAGCTCAGCACCAATCAAGAATCCCCAAGGAATTCCAAGAATTCTTGTTATACGCGCGTTCCAACCCTCAACTCTCTTTTCTAGGTTCATCGATATTGAATCAATCGAACGCACTTCTAACACTTGTTCTACTTTTGGAAGACCCTGCGTTATATCACCAGATCTCGATTTTTCATATATAAATGTAACTAATGTATCTCCTTCGTAAAGGATTTCTCCATAATGCCCATGAACAGTTGCTCCTGGAGTAGCCAAATAAGGCTTAGCTGATCTTATTACTACCGAGTCAACTTGAACAATTAAAACTTGACCAGACTTTAGGTGTGGTCCATTTTTGGCTATAGATACATTTTCACAAATAAACTGTCCAAGACGAATTATTGTGGGCATTTCCTCACAATAATTATGATGGAGAAAATACCAATTCAAATTAAATGGATTCAAAACGATCGTACTGTATGGATCAGGATTATAAATTCTCCGGTTTTCATCCATTACCATTAAATAATATTTAAATACTTGAAAAGTCTGTTTTAAATTGTCAAGTTTGAAATATTTAGTTACCGAGATCTGATTATGAGTTATTAAATAGTAAAATGAATAAAAATTGGCAATTTGAAAGACTGTTCCTAAAGGTCCCAACGAATTCCTAATTGGAATTAGAGGATCTTTTTGAATTTTAATTGATTGTTTTATGACATTGTGATATTTTCCATCGTTGAATGGACCCATTCGAAAACAATTCGAAGATGACAAAATCATCAACGATTGGCATTCCTTATTTCGATTCAACAACGTACGAAAAGTTCCTTGATTTTGGCTAAGTAATTGTTCAACCCTTGCCTTGAAATAAATGCAATAAAACGGATTGATATTGTTACGATCTGAACCATTATCAGAGATCAGTCCTGAACCTGACGGATCATTCCTTTTTCGTATATACGAAATATGGGATTTCACCAAGTCGATTCTTAGGAAATCTCGAATCAGACCATTTGTATTTACTTCAACAAAGGAAACACAGAGCTCTTTGAGGGAAGAACCTTTTTTGTCTTGGTTCCAATTCAAGACTAAACAAGTCCGAACTAATTGAATACTTGTGTCATAAATTCCCCGAGTAGGTTTGCCCTTTCCATAAAGGATATAATTGACAACTCGAAGTTGCATATTATCTTTTTCGCGCAGCAGATCCTGGGGGAAGAGTTTTGCTAAATTTATACCGTCACCTATTTCATACGGGAATACGGGTCGAACCAAAACAAAATACTTTTTCTTGGTAGGTGTGATCCGTTGTACATAGATCCATTTTTTCAAATTTTTTGATTCCTTCTTTGATTCCTTAAGTTTTTTTTTTCCCGTTTCTGGTGGTATCAAGATACCGCTGTGTCGGGATATCTTATCTGTCTCTCCAGGAAAATGCATATCCCCAGAAAAAATTTTCAGTTCAATCCTTTTTTTTTTTCTCTCCACTCGGACCAACCCGACCACTTGGCTTCTTATAGTTAAAGTGATTGGTGTATCTACTCCAATGATACTATTATTCCGTACCATTACGTAAGAAGATTCGGGTAAAGTATACACTTCCTCGGGAATGAAAAAAAAGCGATCTATTTTCATTTGGTATTTTGGCTTAATTTTTTTGACTCCTCGATACTCAATCAAGTCCTCTTTTTTGACGATTGAATGCGCCCCTATAGTCCCATATTTTGTAATTCCTGAACTCTTTCTTCTATATCGAGGATCGTCGAAATAAGCAAGAATACTATTTCT